TTTTTATACATGTCCAAGTGATGGAAAACAAATAATATCTTTTACATATCCACCTAGTTTATCGACTTTTTCGGAAATGATAGAACGAAAAATCTCTTTGTACACGACAGAAAAATTATCCCATGTGGATCAGTATCATTATTGGGTTTATACCAATGAGCAAAAAAAGTACAACTTGAACAATGAATTAATAAGTCGAACAAAAGCTCTAGAAAAAGAAAAGGGATTTCTTGCTCTAGATATGCTCGAAAAAAGGACCAGATTATGCAATGATGAAAACGAACAAAAATACTTGCCCAAAACGTATGACCCCTTTTTGAGGGGACCATATCGTGGAACAATAAAAAAATTCTATTCATATATGATCATGAATGATTTAATCACTTCTACAGATACGGAGGATTCCATAGAAATCAATTGGATAAATAAGATTTATGGGCTACTTCCTAATAATTATAATTATTCCATAAAATTTGAACATCAAAAGAATCCGCCTGATAGGGAATCATTACTGAATTATATTGGTAATTCCTTAACCTCAATCAAAGAATTTCCTTTTGAGCCTGCACCCATTTTGCATTTTAAAAAATATTCTTTATTGAGAGAGCAAACAAGAATTGATTTAGAAAATCAAACAAAAGCTTTAAAATGGGTATTCGATGTAATTACAACTGATCCAAACGATCAAACAATAATTAGAAATAAATCTATTGGAATAGAAGAAATCCGTAAAAGGGTTCCCCGGTGGTCATACAAATTAACTGATGATTTGGAAGAACAGGAGGAAGAAAAGGAGGAAGAATCTAAGGAAGATCATGAAATTCGTTCAAGAAAAGCCAAACGCGTAGTAATTTATACTGATAACAATCAGAATACCAACCCTATTACAACTACAAATAATACTAATAATAGTGATCAAGCAGAAGAGGTGGCTTTGATACGTTACTCGCAACAATCGGATTTTCGTCGGGATATAATCAAAGGATCCATGCGTGCTCAAAGACGTAAAACGGTTATTTGGGAAATGTTTCAAGCAAATGTGCATTCTCCGCTTTTTTTGGATCGAATAGACAAAACATTTTTTTTTTCTTCTTTTTATATCTCTGAAATGATGAATCTCATTTTTAGGAATTCGTTGGGGAGAGAACCAGAATTGAAAATTTCACATTTTGATTTTGAGGAGGAAGAGACAAGGGAAAAAGAGAAAAAAAACGAAGAAAAAAAAGAGGAAAATGAACGTATAGTAATATCAGAAACTTGGGATAGCATTATATTTGCTCAAGCAATAAGAGGTTTGATGTTAGTAACCCAATCTTTTCTTAGAAAATACATTGTATTGCCTTCATTGATAATTGCTAAAAATATTGGCCGTATGTTATTATTCCAATTCCCCGAATGGTATGAGGATTTGAAGGAGTGGAATAGAGAAATGCATGTTAAATGCACTTATAATGGTGTTCAATTATCAGAAACAGAATTTCCCAAAGATTGGTTAACAGACGGTATTCAGATAAAGATTCTATTTCCTTTCTGTTTGAAACCTTGGCGAAGATCTAAAATACGATCTCATCCTAGGGATCAAATAAAAAAAAAAGGAAAAAAAGACAATTTTTGTTTTTTAACAGTTTGGGGAATGGAAGCGGAATTCCCTTTTGGGAATCCCCGAAAACGACCTTCCTTTTTTGAACCCATTTATAAAGAACTCCAAAAAAAAGTTAGAAAAGTTAAAAAGGATTTATTTCTACTTCTAAAAGTTTCAAAAGAAAAAACAAGATGGATCATTAAAATACTTCTAGTTCTAAAACGAATAATGAAGGAAATTAAAAAAGTAAACCCAATATTCTTATTTGAATTGAGCAGGGTGAAAGTATATGAAACGGCTGAAAATGGAAAAGATTCCGAAATAAATAATAAGATTATTCACAAATCAACCATTCAAATCCAATCCATGAATTGGACAAATTATTCACTCATAGAAAAAAAGATGAAAGATCTTTCTGATAGAACAATCACAATCAGGAATCAAATAGAACGAATCACAAAAGACAAGAAAAAAATAATTCTAACTTGTGATGATAAAAGATCGAAATCACAGAAACATATTTGGCAGATATTCCAAAGAATAAATATACGATTAATACGTAAATCACATTATTTTATGAAATCTCTGATTGAAAATATATATATAGATATCTTGCTATGTATGATTACCATTCACAGGATCTATTTCCAACTTTTCTTTGAATCAACAAAAAAAATAATCAATAAATCCGTTTACAACGATCAAACAAATCAGGAAGGAATTGATGAAAGAGATCAAAATACAATGAACTTTTTTTCCACTATAAAAAAGTCCTTTTCGAATACTAATATTAGTAATAGTACAAAAATGTATTATGACTTATCCTCCTTGTCCCAAGCATATGTATTTTACAAATTATCACAAACCCAATTACTTAACAAGTATCAATTGAAATCTCTACTTCAATATCAGGGGACTTACCCTTTTATTAAGGATAAAATCAAGAATTATTGTATGACACGAGGAATATTTGATTACAATTCAAGACATAAGAAAATTCATAAGTCTGGAATGATTGAATGGAAAAACTGGTTAAAGGGGCATTATCAATACAATTTATCTCAAACCAAATGGTCGCGGTTAGTACCACAAAAATGGCGAAATAGAATCAATCAACGTTATAGGATTCAAAATAAGGACTCAATTAAAGCGGATTCATATAAAAAAGAAAAAAGCCAATTAATTCATTACGTGAAACAAAATTACTATGCAGCGGATTCATTGACAAATCAAAAAGAAAAATGGAAAAAACACTACAGATATGATCTTTTATCACATAAATATATGAACTATGGGGATAAGGAGGATTCTTATATTTATGGGTCAAGATTACAAGTAAATGGGGTTCACAAAATTCCATATAATTTCAATAAACCAAAATCCGAATCATTTTATGTATTGGTAAGTACAGCTATTAGTGATTATCTAGAAGAAGGATATATTATTGATACGCATAAAAATCTAGATAGAAAATATTTTGATTGTCAAATTCTCCACTTTTGTCTTAGAAAAAATATCGATATTGAGACCTGGACCAATACACATATCGGTACCAAAATTGATAAAAATACTAAGACTGAAAAAAAAATCAACAACAAATTGAAAAAAAAAGATATTTTTTCTCTTATGATTCATCAAGAAATCAACCCATCCAATCAAAAAAGTATTTTTTTTAATTGGATGGGAATGAATCAAGAAAGAGTTTATCATACCATATCAAATCTAGAATCTTGGTTCTTCCCAGAATTTGTCTTACTTTTTGATGCATATAAGATTAAACCATGGATTATACCAATCAAATTACTTCTTTTTGACTTTTATTTTTATAAAAATAAAAGTCAAAATAAAAACATCAATATAAATGGAAAAAATAATCCTCAGATGATATCTCATCAAAAAAAATATCTTAAATTAGAAAATTCCAACCAACAAAAAAATGAGCAACAGGACCAAGTAAATCTTGTATCAGATCTACGAAAAGAAAACAAAAAAAAAGATATTGAAGAGAATTATGCGAGATCAGACATTACCATTAAAAAAGGTAAGAAGAAAAAACAATCCAAGAAAAACAAGGAAGCAGAACTAGATTTCTTCCTGAAAAAATATTTCCTTTTTCAATTAAGATGGGATGACTCCTTGAACCAAAGAATGATCAATAATATCAAGGTATATTGTCTCTTACTTAGACTGATAAATCCAAAAGAAATTGCTATATCCTCGATTCAAAGAGGAGAGATGCATCTGGATGTAATGCTAATTCAGAAAGATCTAGCTCTTACAGAATTGATAAAAAAGGGAATATTAATTATCGAACCAATTCGTCTATCTATAAAAAGGGATGGAAAATTGATTATATATCAAACTATAAGTATTTCATTGGTCGAGAACAATAAACACCAAACTAATAGAAAATGCATAAAAAAAAGATATATTGATAAGAGGAATTTGGATAAACCCATTGTACGATATGGGAATATGCTTGTGAATGGGGACACAAATTATTATGATTTCCTTGTTCCCGAAAATATTCTATCTCCTAGACGTCGCAGAGAATTGAGAATGTTAATTTGTTTCAATTCCCATAATTGGAATGTTACGGATAGAAATAGAAATCCATTATTTTGCAATGAAAATAACATAAGAAACTCTGGAAAATTTTTGGATGAGGACAAGCATCTTAATACGGATACAAATAAATTCATTAAATGCAAATTTGTTCTTTGGCCCAATTACCGATTAGAAGATTTAGCTTGTATGAATCGCTATTGGTTTGATACCAATAATGGCAGTCGTTTCAGTATGTCAAGGATACATATGTATCCACGATTTATAATTATTTAATTTAATAGTATATTTCCTATATCATATATATATCTATATTCCGCGACATTTTCGGTATATGAAAGCCGAAAGATGTATGCATATGCTATGTTATATTTTGGTAAATGATACAGATTGAATGGTGTATCCATTCAATTGGATATATGAATAAATCCAAATTTTTGTGTGTACTAGATGTGTGTACTAGATTAAAATAACCGGCATAATTTTTTTTTTAATTTTTCCTGATCGGAAAAATCCATGAAAAAGAAAGAAAAAGGATAGAAAAATTTTTTATGGTCAAAAATTCATTCATTTCCATTATTCCACAAGAAGAAAAAGAAGAAAACAAGGGTTCTGTTGAATTTCAAGTATTCAGTTTCACCAATAAGATACGGAGACTTACTTCACATTTGGAATTGCACAAAAAAGATTTTTTATCACAAAGAGGTCTACGAAAAATTCTAGGAAAACGTCAACGGTTGCTGGCTTATTTGTCAAAGAAAAATAGAGTACGTTATAAGAAATTAATTGGTCAGTTGGATATTCGAGAGCCAAAAACTCGTTAATTTAATCGTTTGAATTTTTTTTAGTAGTATTCAATTTTTCGTTTTGATGAGTCTCGTTTTGAGGAATTCATGGAATAATGAATTAAGGAAGAAAAGATATGACAGTACCGGTTACAAGAAAAGATCTCATGATAGTCAATATGGGGCCTCACCACCCATCAATGCATGGTGTTCTCCGACTAATCGTTACTCTCGATGGTGAAGATGTTATTGACTGTGAGCCCATATTGGGCTATTTACACAGAGGAATGGAAAAGATAGCGGAAAATCGAACAATTATACAATATCTACCTTATGTAACACGATGGGATTATTTAGCTACTATGTTCACAGAGGCAATAACCGTAAATGCGCCAGAACAATTGGAAAATGTTCAAGTACCTCAAAGAGCTAGCTATATCAGAGTAATTATGCTGGAATTGAGCCGTATAGCTTCTCATTTGTTATGGCTTGGACCTTTTATGGCGGATATCGGTGCACAGACTCCCTTTTTCTATATTTTCAGAGAAAGGGAATTGATATATGATCTATTCGAAGCCGCCACAGGTATGCGAATGATGCATAATTATTTCCGTATTGGAGGAGTAGCTGCTGATCTACCTTATGGATGGATAGATAAATGTTTGGATTTCTGCGATTATTCTTTAACAGGAGTTGTTGAATATCAAAAACTTATTACGTGGAATCCCATTTTTTTGGAACGAGTTGAAGGAGTGGGCATTATTGGTGGAGAAGAAGCTGTAAATTGGGGTTTATCAGGACCGATGTTACGAGCTTCTGGAATCCAATGGGATCTTCGTAAAGTTGATCATTATGAGTGTTACAATGAATTCGATTGGGAAGTCCAATGGCAAAAAGAAGGAGATTCATTAGCTCGTTATTTAGTACGAATCGGTGAAATGAAGGAATCCATAAAAATTATTCAACAAGCTCTAGAAGGAATTCCTGGAGGACCTTATGAAAATTTAGAAGTACGACGCTTTGATAGAGCAAAGAATTCCGAATGGAATGATTTTGAATATAGATTTCTTAGTAAAAAACCTTCACCCAATTTAGAATTGTCGAAACAAGAACTTTATGTGAGAGTGGAAGCCCCAAAAGGAGAATTGGGAATTTATTTGATAGGAGATAATAGTGTTTTCCCCTGGAGATGGAAAATTCGTCCACCTGGTTTTATCAATTTGCAAATTCTTCCTCAGCTAGTTAAAAGAATGAAATTGGCTGATATCATGACGATATTGGGTAGTATAGATATCATTATGGGAGAAGTTGATCGTTGAAATGATAATTGATACGACAGAAGTACAAACTATCAATTCTTTTTATACATCGGAATTTTTAAAAGAAGTGTATGGACTAATATGGATTGTACCCATTTTGACCCTTATATTGGGAATAACAATGGGGGTACTAGTAATTGTGTGGTTAGAAAGAGAAATATCTGCAGCGATACAACAACGTATTGGGCCTGAATATGCTGGCCCGTTGGGAATTCTTCAAGCTATAGCGGATGGGACTAAACTACTTTTTAAAGAGGACCTCCTCCCATCTCGAGGAGATATTCGTTTGTTTAGTGTGGGACCGTCTATAGCGGTTATATCAATTCTACTAAGTTATTTAGTAATTCCTTTTGGGTATCGTCTTGTTTTAGCCGATCTCAGTATAGGTGTTTTTTTATGGATCGCCATTTCTAGTATTGCTCCTATTGGGCTTCTTATGTCAGGATATGGATCGAATAATAAATATTCCTTTTTAGGTGGTCTACGAGCTGCTGCTCAATCTATTAGTTATGAAATACCATTAACTCTATGTGTGTTATCAATATCTCTACGTGTGATTCGTTGGAATATGAACTTTGAACCTCTCTTCTAGAAATAAAAGAAAAAAGAAAGAGGTTCAATGTATTGAATAGATGTTTTAATTTTTTTTATTCAGCATTCGGGTTGATGAGTTAAACCAGATAGTTATATGAGTGAAACTAAACAGCTTCCAAATTTGTAGTAAGAAGAAACAATCTCATTCCCTATGTACAAGAATAAAGTTGAAGTAAAAATAAGCAGTGTAAACTGCTTACCCCAAGATTAAGATTTTTTGATTAGTCATCATATCTTGAAGCGGGCGCAAACAAAAGATCAACTGTATGGAGTTTCTACTACTGTCTCATATGTATTACTATACCGGGGATCAATCAAAAGTCAGTGGACGGTTAGGAACACCAAGGTACACAAAGGATTAGTAATGGAGATAATGTAGGGTATCAAAAAAGAGGTATTTCTTCATAAAACGAATCATAATAAGGACTTGAAATTGGTAGAAATGATCAAGTAGTACTTCCCTACGATTCCGATCTAGAGTATGCTCCTATTCACTGGTTAAAGAAATGACTATCAAGAACGAATTAATTCTTTATTTTATTTTTGAGTATCCTCCTCTGAGACAGAAGAACAGGAAAAAAGAAATGGAATGTAGTAATTGAATGAATAATAAAAAAGGGGGATCCTTATTTATTCTTTTCTCTATCCATATTCATACATATTGAATTCTTATCACGATTCATAAACTAATGACTAATTCTTTTTATTTTGTATTGATTGATATAAGGAGTATTTTATTGAAATATTAAGTTATTACCGAACAAAGAGAAATTTTTATTGTAAAGGATGAGATCAATTCGGAAGCACTTTTTTTCTTATTCTAGCAGACAGAATTCCATTGGTCTAATTTGGGACTTTCCGATGTATCTTTATTCTATCCATCCAAAGATGGTGATAATACCGAACCCATCCTTACATTTTTTTTGTGGCCATCGAGGAGCCGTATGAAGCTGAGGTCTCACGTACGGTTTTGAAATAGCGATGGGAACAGTGATGTTATTATCGACTATGATTATCTAACAGTTCAAGTTCAGTTGATATAGTTGAAGCACAGTCAAAATATGGTTTTTGGGGGTGGAATCTGTGGCGGCAGCCTATAGGATTTATTGTTTTTCTAATTTCTTCTCTAGCCGAATGTGAGAGATTGCCCTTTGATTTACCAGAAGCGGAGGAGGAATTAGTAGCAGGTTATCAAACCGAGTATTCGGGTATCAAATACGGTTTATTTTATCTTGCTTCTTACCTAAATTTATTAGTTTCTTCATTATTTGTAACAGTTCTTTACTTAGGTGGGTGGAATTTACCTATTACGTATATATCCATTTCTGAGCTTTTCGGAATAAAAAAAATCGCCAGCATTTTTGGAATGACAATGGGTATCCTTATTACATTAACTAAAGCTTATTTGTTTCTCTTCATTTCTATCACAACAAGATGGACTTTACCTAGAATGAGAATGGACCAGTTATTAAATCTTGGATGGAAATTTCTTTTACCTATTTCTCTAGGTAATCTGTTATTAACAACTTCTTCCCAACTTCTTTCATTATAAATAAGAGAATACGATAACACTATTTTAGATTCATAATCTCTATCAAACAAGAGAAAGAAACGTCAAATTTTTCATGTATATCTACAATATGTTCCCTATGGTAATTGGGTCCATCAATTATGGTCAACAAACAATACGAGCTGCAAGGTACATTGGTCAAAGTTTCATAATTACCTTATCCCACACAAATCGTTTACCTGTAACTATTCAATATCCTTATGAAAAATCGATCACATCAGAGCGTTTCCGGGGTAGAATCCACTTTGAATTTGATAAATGTATTGCTTGTGAAGTATGTGTTCGTGTATGCCCGATAGATCTACCCGTTGTTGATTGGAGATTTGAAAGAGATATTAAAAAGAAACAATTACTTAATTATAGTATAGATTTCGGGGTTTGTATATTTTGTGGTAACTGTGTCGAGTATTGTCCAACAAATTGTTTATCAATGACTGAAGAATATGAACTTTCTACTTATGATCGTCACGAATTGAATTATAATCAAATTGCTTTGGGTCGATTACCAATCTCAATAATAGGAGATTATACAATTCAAACAGTTATGAATTCGACTCAAATAAAAATAGACAAAGATAAACCCTTTGATTCAAGAACAATTACCGATTACTAAGATTTTGTTTTGATATAAAGGATCCAAGCTTTTTATTTTGGGTAGTCAGTAACTACAAATAAAAACTAATGATTGTTGAGAATCACTCTTTGATTTAAACTAAAAATATATTTTTAGTGATGATTTCGAAATAGCAAATTTCAACTACTTTTTTCTTTTTTTTTTCTTTCGGATAAATATAAATAAAGTAAGGTTGGCCCGATAATTTTATCTATATCTACATTAATCCATATTCAAATTCAATTCAATTATAAATGTATCATATACAATATTATATACAAGAAAACAAAAATAGGGTAACCCCTTTTCCTTTCCTGGACCATTTATTTAGTAAAGTTAAAGTAAGGTCATGAAATAGTTAAAGTTATTTATTTTGTATTTTATACATAATGGATTTACCTGGACCAATACATGATATTCTTGTTGTATTTCTGGGGTCAATTCTTGTATTAGGGGGTCTGGGGGTAGTATTATTTACCAATCCAATTTATTCTGCCTTTTCATTGGGATTGGTTCTTGTTTGTATATCCTTATTCTATATTTCATCGAACTCCTATTTTGTAGCTGCCGCACAGCTCCTTATTTATGTGGGAGCCATAAATATCTTGATCATATTTGCTGTAATGTTCATGAATGGTTCAGAATATTCCAATAATTCCTATTTTTGGACCATTGGAGATGGGGTCACTTTGATGGTTTGTACAACTATTCTTTTTTCACTAATTACTACTATCCCAGATACGTCATGGTATGGAATTATTTGGACTGCAAGGTCAAACCAGATTATGGAACAGGACCTAATAAATAACGTTCAACAAATTGGGATTCATTTATCAACAGATTTTTATCTTCCATTTGAACTCATTTCAATAATTCTTTTAGTTTCCTTGATAGGTGCAATTACTATGGCTCGACAATAAGCAATAAAAATACTTAACTTATAATGATTCCCAATTCTTAGAATTCTAACTAAATTCTAAATAAATAAATAGAAATTTTTAGTTAAATCTATCTACCGTCAATATCTTCTTTTGTTGTGTAATTGTTCTATTCTAATCAATTGAATCGGTTGAATTGTTGTTCATATTGAAATGAATCGAGATTGATAAGGAGTTAGTCAATGATGTTTGAGCATGTCCTTTTTTTGAGTGTTTATTTATTTTCTATCGGTATCTATGGATTGATCACAAGTCGAAACATGGTTAGAGCGCTTATGTGTCTTGAGCTTATACTAAATTCGGTTAATATCAATCTTGTAACATTTTCTGATATATTTGATAGTCGCCAATTAAAAGGAGACATTTTCTCAATCTTTGTTATAGCCATTGCAGCTGCTGAAGCAGCTATTGGACTTGCTATTGTTTCGTCGATCCATCGTAACAGAAAATCAACTCGTATTAATCAATCGAATTTGTTGAATAATTAGTGATAATCATCATAGATAATTTAAATAAAGACACATAAAAATATTTAATAGAATTGAAATACTATTTTTTATTGAATTGCATTTTTATATTTATATTGAAATAATGATGACCGATTTGTTGGCCAATTAATTTTAATTCGCATGTGCAACTCGTATCATCATAATTGTTGAAACGAAAATCAAAGTGTCTTGACCTTTTCTCATAAACAGATTGATTTAAGAAATATATTGATTGTTTTTAATAAACCACTGTTTCGTCTGGTGTCTACAATATTACAATATATAATATATGATTCATTTACTACTAATTTGATTTGACCAGATCGAAAATCTTTTATGTTCAAAACTGTACTTTATAGATCCAATGTCACATTCAGTAAAAATTTATGATACATGTATAGGGTGTACTCAATGTGTACGAGCTTGCCCCACAGATGTATTGGAAATGATACCTTGGGACGGATGTAAAGCCAAGCAAATAGCTTCCGCGCCAAGAACCGAGGACTGTGTAGGTTGTAAGAGATGTGAATCTGCCTGCCCAACAGATTTTTTAAGTGTCCGTGTTTATTTAGGGCCTGAAACAACTCGCAGCATGGCTCTATCTTATTGATACGTTACAAAAAACTCCACTTGAATCGTTTGTGATTCCTCTTTACCGACAAAAGCCCGTGCTCGACAAAATATATTATTTTGAGGACGGGCTTTTCTGGTCAAAATGTATCTAGTCTTTATCACGAGTTATTTTCCTTGGTTAACAATACTTGTTGTTTTACCGATATTCGCGGGTTCCTCAATTTTCTTTTTCCCTCATAGAGGGAATAAGATGTTTAGGTGGTATACTATATGTATATGCTTATTAGAACTCCTTCTAACGACTTATGCATTCTGTTATCATTTCCAATTGGATGATCCATTAATGCAATTGAAGGAAGATTCTAAATGGATAGATGTTTTTGATTTCCACTGGAGACTAGGAATCGATGGACTTTCCATAGGACCCATTTTACTGACAGGATTTATCACTACTTTAGCAACTTTAGCAGCTTGGCCAATTACTCGAAATTCGCGGTTGTTCTATTTCCTGATGCTAGCAATGTACAGCGGTCAAATAGGATTATTTTCCTCTCGAGACTTTTTACTTTTTTTCATCATGTGGGAGTTAGAATTAATTCCTGTTTACTTACTTTTATCCATGTGGGGGGGAAAGAAACGTCTCTACTCGGCTACAAAGTTTATTTTGTACACTGCAGGGGGTTCCATTTTTTTCTTAATAGGAGTTCTAGGTATGGGTTTATATGGTTCCAATGAACCAACATTAGATTTTGAAAGATTAATTAATCAATCATATCCTGTGGCATTGGAAATAATATTCTATTTTGGCTTCCTTATTGCTTATGCTGTCAAATTGCCGATTATACCCCTACATACATGGTTACCTGATACCCATGGAGAAGCACATTACAGTACATGTATGCTTTTAGCTGGAATCCTATTAAAAATGGGCGCATATGGATTGATTCGGATCAATATGGAATTACTACCCCACGCTCATTCTATATTTTCTCCTTGGTTGGTGATAATAGGAACAATGCAAATAATCTATGCAGCTTCAACTTCTCTTGGTCAACGTAATTTAAAAAAGAGAATAGCCTATTCCTCTGTATCTCACATGGGTTTCACAATTATAGGAATTGGTTCTATAACCGACATGGGACTCAATGGAGCTATTTTACAAATGCTCTCTCATGGATTTATTGGTGCTGCACTTTTTTTCTTGGCGGGAACGAGTTGTGATAGAACACGTCTTGTTTATCTCGAAGAAATGGGAGGGATATCTATCCCAATGCCAAAAACATTTACCATGTTCAGTAGCTTCTCAATGGCTTCTCTTGCATTGCCAGGAATGAGTGGTTTTGTTGCGGAATTTGTAGTATTTTTTGGACTAATTACTAGTACAAAATATCTTTTAATGTCAAAAATGCTAATTACTTTTGTAATGGCAATTGGAATGATATTAACTCCTATTTATTTATTATCTATGTTACGTCAGATGTTTTATGGATACAAGTTATTTAATATTCCAAACTCTAATTTTTGGGATTCTGGACTACGAGAACTATTTCTTTCAATCTGTATCTTTCTACCCGTAATAAGTATTGGTATTTATCCCGATTTTGTTCTCTCGTTATCAGTTGACAAGGTACACGCTATCTTATCCAATTATTATCATAGATAGTGTTTCATTAATGAAACGGAAGGAAAGTCTTATAATTCTTTGAATTTAATATTTTGAAAATCGTTTGCTGTACTGTATAATGAAAAAAGAAATAAAATGAATAAGAATTGTAATTAGATACATCTCGAGTTTTTGAGAACCGTTTGAATCAAGGAATCATTCAAATTTAAATGGTTCTCAAAAACTCATAAAAACAAACTTTCGTTATATATGGGATGATGTTTTTATCTTATGTATTCTTCATGTAGTTTATTCAATTAGATGTTTATGTGAATGAACCATAACTATGTAGACCTATTCCTAATAGATTGATCCCAAAATAACATATCCAAATTATAATAAATCCTATAGAAGCTACAAGTGCCGAATTCGTACCTTTCCAATTTATATTTGTTCTAGTATGTAAATAAATCGCGAATATGGTCCAAGTAATAAATGCCCAAGTTTCCTTGGGGTCCCAATTCCAATAGGACCCCCATGCCTCATTAGCCCATACTGCTCCACAAAGAATACCTATGGTTAAAAAGGTAAACCCTAGACTAATGACACGATAACTCCAATAATCCAAACGCTCAGTTAATTGATATTTGTAATAATTTCGAAATGAAGGAAAAGAAGTGTTTTTAAAAACACTTCTTTTTTCATTCAAATATTCAATCTCACCAAAGAAAAATGACTTAATTAATAAATTATTGCTTTTACAAAAAATTTTGATGTTTTTTCGAAATGTAATGACTAGAAGAGCGACTGATAATAATGATCCGCATAAAAGAGCTGCATAGCTCAATAACATCATACTTACGTGCATCATTAACCACTGAGATTGTAGAGCAGGTACTAATATTGCGGATTGATGCATTTCAGTTGAAAGACCCGACATGGCAAAGCCTTGAGTAAAAATGGTACTTGGTGCAATTATTGTGCTTAAATCGTTTTTAAGGTTACGTATCTTGGGAATCATATGAATAATGAAGAAACTACACGAAAGGAAGATTAATGACTCGTATAAATTACTTAATGGAAAATGTCCCGAAGAAATCCAACGAGAAACTAATAATCCTGTTATAGAGAAAAAGGTAGCTATCATCCCTTTTTCTGATGAATCACGTAATCCTACAATTTTGTGGACTAATAAGGTCATCAAATGAATCATAATCACAATTGAAATGATCGAAAAAGAGATATGAGTTAATATATGTTCTAAAGTCGCAAATATCATAAAAGGGGTCCCATTACAGAATTGGAAATCTCGAATTGAATACATTTTAGGATCTATTGTATCTCTTTTAGAAGATGCCGCCACTCGGACTCGAACCGAGATGCTTTAGCACTGCTTCCTAAGAGCAGCGTGTCTACCGATTTCACCACGGCGGCTTACTTGAAATAATAATAGTCAATTCATGTTGAATCGTCGAGATTCAAGGATTCAATATAGTTTAGGAAACATTAATTAGAATCAATGAATAAAGACTGGTTTGTGGTTTAAATATTTTAATCCTCAATAAAATACCTACCTAGGTAGTATCGTCGTGGGTTTTTTAACAATCAACTTTCATGTACTAGAAACTAAGTTTTCTCCAAACAGTTGGAACTCCATAGTTTTTTCTCGGTTGAGGTATAAAACTAAGAATTGTCTTTTTTTCTCTATTTTTTTATGATTTGTTTTTCATTTATCCGATTTCATGGATTCAAATGAAAAAGATTTATTTGATTTTTTTCAATGAAAAAAATCAAATAACTAGGATTTCATATCTATCACAATTTCATCATTAAATACAAATAATTTGTTATTTTTCTAATGATTTCGATACCTTAGTATATTAAAATTAAAGTATTAATATTCTTTATTGCGCATATAATTTCTAATTTAGAATACCATTTACAAAACCAATTAAGTTTTGGGATAGGCATATAACAAAAGAGTTTCAATCTCTATCACAATTGTACTTTTCACAATAGAAAAGTACAATTGCGATAGGGAAAAAAATAATACTTAGAACCCAATATACAAAAAACTCTTATTCTATATATCACAGCAGTGAGTTCTAAGTAATATTGAGAAATTCAATACAGAAAAATACATTAGTTAACATTCATCTTACAAAATTTGAGGTTCTTTAGGCTATATCAATTGAGATTATTCTAAGACTTTATTATTTGTTTGTCGCACAAAAAACTTTTTGAATGCCCGGTGGAAACCGATTTCGCTAAAGAAAAAGTTTTTACTGCAACTAAATATCCTTTTTTCTTCCAAATATTTCTACGAATACGTTTTTTTGACATAGAAGTACGTTTTTTTGGAACTGCCAT